ATCCATTAGTTTCAAAAATCCATTAATTTGAACTAAAAATATTATATCTGCCCTTCCCGAGAAAGAGAAAAATTTTTCATTATTGTAAAGGTCGATGGGGAAAATAAGACTCCCCACCACAAAAATATTAGTGAAAATATACTACAAAGAAATAAAAAATCTTGTATTTTTTTCTTTATTCTTTTTTTTTTTTTAGAATTCAGAAAACAGAAGAATTCTTTTTTTTAGACATCTTATAAGATTGAAACCTGGTCTATTTCATATTGATTAGAATAGGGACTGCCAATTGTTAATTTTATATTAAAAAAGTATTGAGCCAAATTTTTGAATCAAATCCATTCCGATTATTCCAATATTTTAGGACTTATTTGTTTGTCGTACAAAAAAACTTTTTGAATTCCCAGTAGAAAGAGATTTCCCTAATGACAAAGCTTTTAACGCCGCCCAATATCCTTTCCTTTTCCAAATATTTTTACGAATACGCTTTTTTGATATAGAAGTACGTTTTTTTGGAACTGCCATTTGAAAATCATTGTTATAGTTGGATGTGAAAGACATCTATTATTCAAAACAAATTATTATTTCTTATTCATTATCTATTTTTTCTATAAATAATATTCTCTTCATAAAAAAGAAATATAGATATGTGAAAGATCCGTGAAATTGGATCAAAAATTACTCGAAATAATAAAATTTCGATTCCATACAATATTTGTCAAACCAAAAATTTTTGGTTGGAACTCTTAGTTCTCGTTCTTTATCTCTCAAATTTATATCTTTAGAATCTGCTAGGTCATAGAAATGAAACTTAATGATTTAATAAAATTTAATAAAATAAAGAAAGAACCTAAAAGACCTTGATTTTCGTCATTATAGACTTTATTTACATGTAATAAAATACCTCAAAGGATTTTAAACTTTTGCCTAATAAAAAACTTGAGTCTTTTTTTAGTCAAACTCGAGAAAAGAATACACCTAAATTCAATTTTAGAATGAGATTACTAATAAATCTGTTAAAGGATACGTGGTTTGATAAAAAAATATCTCAGTCGTTTTTTACCCTTTCTCGATAAAAAAAGTTCATTTTAGATCTATAATATTCTAACGTTTACTAAGAAATCGTTTTGATTGAAATGGAAAACAATCAATCCCATAATGAATTAGTTAATGCGTTGAAAGAAACTAACTAAACTCAAGAGTTTTTATTTTATTAGACCGATGACCTTAGTTAATCCTATAATTCATATCAGCATCAAGTACTCTTTTTAGCGTAATTTTTTATCCTTGCTCTATGAATCTAAATAATTATTACAAGAATTTCTCGTAATAATCATTTAGATTTGCATTTTACTGTTATAAGTATTCGTTTTTATATCTAACTTGGTCATCTCATTTGACCAATTGTAACTTCTTGTTTTGAATATTTGAACGATTTTGAAAAGACTCAGAATAAATAGAATAAATACTAATCTAAAATTATTAAATAAGTTAGTGCATATCTTGATTTTTTATTGACTTTTTTCGAACGAGGTAAGATCTGGTGAATCGGAAACAATTAATTAAGAATAAAAAACTTTTTTTATGGAACAGACATATCAATATGCGTGGATAATACCTTTCCTTCCACTTCCAGTTCCTATGTTAATAGGGTTGGGACTTCTTCTTTTTCCGACGGCAACAAAAAGTCTTCGTCGTATGTGGTCTTTTCAGAGCGTTTTATTGTTAAGTATAGTCATGATTTTTTCCATGAATCTGTCTATTCAGCAAATAAATAGCAGTTATGTCTATCAATATGTATGGTCTTGGATTATCAATAATGATTTTTCTTTAGAATTCGGATACTTGATCGACCCACTTACTTCTATTATGTTAATATTAATCACTACTGTTGGAATTATGGTTCTTATTTATAGTGATAATTATATGTCTCATGACCACGGATATTTGAGATTTTTTGCTTATATGAGTTTTTTCAGTACTTCCATGTTGGGATTAGTTACTAGTTCAAATTTGATACAAATTTATATTTTTTGGGAATTAGTTGGAATATGTTCGTATCTATTAATAGGATTTTGGTTCACACGACCTGTTGCAGCAAAGGCTTGTCAAAAGGCGTTTGTAACTAATCGTGTTGGCGATTTTGGTTTATTATTAGGCATTTTAGGGTTTTATTGGATAACGGGGAGTTTCGAATTTCGTGATTTATTCCAAATATTCAATAACTTGATTTCTAATAATGAGGTCAATTTTTTATTTGTTACTTTGTGCGCTATTCTATTATTTGCCGGTGCGATTGCGAAATCTGCACAATTTCCCCTTCATGTATGGTTACCTGATGCAATGGAAGGGCCAACTCCTATTTCGGCCCTTATACATGCTGCTACGATGGTAGCAGCGGGAATTTTTCTTGTAGCTCGACTTATGCCTCTTTTCATAGCCATACCCCACATAATGAATTTTATCTCTTTGATAGGGATAATAACAGTTTTTTTAGGAGCTA